AGATATGAATATGTACTCTATTTCAAACCGCGCGAACAGTCGTTAACATTACTAGGAGACATACCTTATATTTCATTTTTAATTTAGTCATTCGAAGGTTTTTTTATTAGTTTGAATAGCAGAAAAAATAGAATTATCTACTGTATCCCCATATCGTTTATACCGACGAAATACCAAACGAAATAGAACGATCTTAATCTTAGAAGGGATATAATGAAATTCTTTGATTGGTTGTTCCTAGAGAAATGATCCGTTTTCTATGGGATAGAGACAATAAACAATTAATTATAACAAATAAAAAAAAAAATAGAAAAAAAATTATAAATCGAATAATACTAAAAAAATTATAAATCGAATAATACTAATAATATTCCAAAAACGAAACAATAAAAAGTCGAATAAAATAAACAGAATGTTCTTATTCGAAACGCCCTGTGATCTTCAACCAATTCTGCGCTTCAATATAATGATCAGGCGTAAGTGCTATAGCTTGTTTCCAATACTTAGCGGCTTGATCGAACCAAGCCTCCGCAATTTCAGAATCTCCCTGTCGAATGGCCTGCTCTCCGCGGTCGGAATAGGTGAGTAAACTCCTTCCCTTAGAACCGTACTTGAGAGTTTCCTGCCTCATACGGCTCACTAGTCAATTCTTTTGGTGTCCCATTTTTTTTATGGACCATAGACCATATCATATCTAATTGAATGAGATTTATTATAGAATAGATTCGATCTATTCCATTTTGCGAGTTAACCAAAAGAAAAGGGGTGTTAAATTCGATGAGTTTCAAACTTGAATTTTTATTAATACAAAATGGAATCCGTTTTATAGTTTTATCTTTTCTCCTACCTTCCGAAGAATAAAGCATCAGCATTTCCACTCTCATTCGAATTAGAATTTTCTGAAAGGTAACTATCTCGGTTTCATATATTATATACTTTCCATATATGATATAGAAATCTATAGAATCTTTGAAAAAGACTTTTTTTTCTTCATAAGAAAGAAAAGACTTACTATCTTTGGGATCTGATCCTACACCGCTGCTCAAAATTTTAGGAGATCAACTCTATTACATAAGTGGATTCCTAACTTTGTATATCATAGTATATCATAATACTTTTCTATCATAATATTAAGTAAGCAGTTCTTATTGTATCGGCCCAAAACCTCTATAATTGATTTTTACGGCGCTTCCTCTATCAATTAGATCCTTTATCCATAGAATAAAGTATCTAGGCATATCTATTTCTTCATATTTCAACTTCTATGAAGTTTCTTTCTTTACTACAGCTGATAAAAATCGTTGTTTTGGACAATATATATATGTAGAAAGCCTTTTTTATAGTTATAGTATTTCTTAGCGGATTTGCTCTTTCTTTTTTTTTTTTTTTTTTTGTTTTTTTTTTTTTTTTTTTTTTCTTTCTATAGTAGAGATAGCCGCACGTAATGACAGATCACGGCCATATTATTAAAAGCTTGTGGTAAGAACGGGTTTCGTTCTAGTGCCCGAAAATAATATTCCAAAGCTTTCGTATGTTCTCCGTTACTTGTGTGGATAAGGCCTATGTTATAAAGTATATAACTTCGATCATAGGGATCAATTTCTAATCGCATAGCTTCATAATAATTCTCTAAAGCTTCCGCATAATTTCCTTCGGATTGAGCCGACATCCGTTACGGTCGTCATTCAGTTCGAAGAATCTCCGCTCCAGAACCGTACGTGAGATTTTCATCTCATACGGCTCCTCCTTTATGTGCATAATGATAAAAATACATAGAATCAAAAAAGATTGCAATATTCTCATTATCAACTGAGCAGGGCTAGTGTTTTTACACGAAATTTCTAGCCAACCTTCCTGTAAAAGGTCTTTTCTTAACATCAAGTATATTGGTATTGGATAAAAAAAATGGTAACTTCAACAATTTCTTTGTCCTCAACGTCGCTTAATTTCCAGGAATTAGGCACTTCAACAGTCTGCGATGGTTATACGGATATCCAAAATACGAACGAGATGGATGTTTGTTTGTCCCAACCATTCTTGTTAGTCCCGATCCCGATAAGGAAGGGGATAATTTTTAACAAAGTTTTCGTGTTGTTGATTCGTAGACGTAGTGCTTCTTCCATCATGCCGCCTATTGGTACTAATGGAGTAGGGTTGACCTAAGCCATAGGTATAGGTAGAACCCTTTGCTTAATACTAAAAATCGAAAATTGAAGCATATAAGGCTGCATTAATCGGGGATACACGACGGAAGGAATTAATTGTTTTAAACTTCACCTTCAGCAAGCGTAGATTTTTTTCAATTTTTTTTCTATCCGAAGAATGTGCCTTTCTCCTAAGACTGAGAGCAAAAAAAAAAAAAGATAATCAAATCGCACCATCTCTGTAATAGGTGAATGCCTCTTTTTCTCCCGAAGTTGTCGGAATTATTTGTAATAAGATATTGGCTACAATTGAAAAGGTCTTATCAATAAAATTTCCATTTATCCGAGATCTAGGCATAGGTGTATAAAAGAATTCTCTAATTTAATTACCCCTCGTGAGAAAATAAAAAGAATCCCACAAACAAAGGAAAATTGTACAGGAAAGTACGAAATAACGTAAAAATAGACGCATTAATATTCTCTTTATCCTCCAACCTCGAAGGAAGTTTTTTGTGATAAAAAGTTTTTCTATTTAGAAGTGATTGTATGTGCCTATCAAAATAAAAAAAAAATCGAATATGAATAACTCATAACTCGGTTTCTGGGCCATAATCCTTATATAGGAGAGATGGCCGAGTGGTTCAAGGCGTAGCATTGGAACTGCTATGTAGGCTTTTGTTTACCGAGGGTTCGAATCCCTCTCTTTCCGCAGCACCTTTCTTTACCTAATTCATCACTGTTCCTGACTACAATGTATCAAATAACACAAATAACAACGGATACCATTATTCCAACTTTATATGAATTCTCCACTCTATTTTTTATTTTTGTTATACAGAAAATACTAGAAATAGTTGGCAAGGAATAAAAATTTTCCGAAACTTTGTTATTTTAGTTATTAAGTCTGACGAGAATAATATTCTACAACCAGCAATTCATTTATTTTCAAACCAATCCATTTACTATCTATTATTTGATTGACTAATCCTTTATATTGGAATGGGTGAAGAGTCAAATGTTTTGGCAATTCCTCACGGGGAGGTGAATCAAGAAAATTTTGAATCAGAGTTTTAGACTTTTGTTCATCCCTAGCTTTAATAATATCTTGGGGTTTGCAGCAATAACTTGGTATATCTACTATACGACCATTGACTAAAACATGTCTATGGTTAACGAATTGGCGGGCTTGAGGAATAGTCGAAGCCATACCCAATCGAAAAAGTATGTTATCCAACCGCATTTCAAGTAATTGTAGTAAAACTCGACCGGTTGACCCTTTCGCTTTTCTGGCGATACGAACGTATTTAAGCATTTGTCGTTCTGTAAGACCATAATGAAAACGCAATTTTTGTTTTTCTTCTAAACGAATACGATATTGAGATTTTTTACCGGAGCGTGATTGGTTTCTAAGATCGCTTCCGGCTCTAGGCCTTTTAGTAGTTAGTCCAGATAAAGACCCCAGACGACGTATTTTTTTGAAACGAGGCCCCCTGTAACGTGACATAAAGACTCCTTGTTTAATTTCATAAACCTAAATTAAAACTAAACTAAATAAAACTAAATAAACCTAAATTAAAACTAAACTAAAGTATTGTACTACAAAGAAAGAATAATTAGATGAATTATATCAATATCCGAACATTTTATATTGTATATATATATATAATATATAATATATTAATATTAATAGAATATTTATATATATAATAAGAATATATTTAAAATCGATTTAAATTAAAATAGAAAAGAATTTCTTGATTTGGTTTATAGAGATCGGAACTACTCCAATTTGGATTCAAAATTGGAAGTTCCTACGACATAATAGATCGGTGACTCTTGGAAAAAGCCTTTTATTTTTATTTTCTCTATTCTTTGATTTCAATTCTTTGATTTCAAAAAGACTTCTCAACTGTGTAAAAAATCCAAATAAGGGAAAAGCCGGCTATCGGAATCGAACCGATGACCATCGCATTACAAATGCGATGCTCTAACCTCTGAGCTAAGCGGGCTCACATAACATAACATAAATTGTGCATGCATAGGAATTCAATAAAATATTTCTAATAAAATACTTATATTGGAATAAAATACTTATCTTGATATTGAATAATATATTGATATTGAATAATATAAAAAATTATAAAATTTTCATATTCAATTGAATATGAAATAAGAAAGATAAAATATTTTCAGTTATAAGATAATACTAAAATTTTAATATTGTTTTTATTTATATTTTAATAAATAAAATATTTTAATATTATTATTATATAATAATTAAAATTTATGTAATAATTATTTTATTTATTAAATTATAAGTGAAAGTGTAAAAATATAATATAATGAATATATTAATACTTTATAAAATAAATATATATATATAATGAATATATTATAATAAATTTAAACTATATTAATATTAAAAAAAATAAAAAAAAAAAATAAATTTCCATTTTCGTTATGTTCAATCGTTCGCCCTAAGGAAAAAAGATCAGAATAAAAATGAAAGAAAGATAAAGGTCCAATACAGATCATAATGAAACATTCCCTTCAGTCATAAAGGTGAAAACTAAGACGAAAAAACAAAAAGAATCGACCGTTCGAGTATTTCAAATTGTATGAGAAAAATGATAGAAAGGGGGGCCGTAATATAATATATTAATATATTATATATGTGGTAGATCATCTATATTGAATTGCGAATACAGAAATGGTAGAATTATTTCGGATTGGAACAAATGTGAGTATCCGATACAGATGAAAGAAACTATAAAACAAATCAATTAAAATGAAAAGGAAACATTATTCGTTAATAGGAATTGATATCTAATGAGTTCAACAGTTCCAGCATCATTT